AACATTCCTTTAGAACCCCCCCCAAAGAATTTTTTCGAGGGGGAAATGAGAGATATTTTGTTTCACCACAAAGAATTATTTGATTTTTGCATTTCAACGAATTTACATGATACATCAGGACAAGCATTTCTAGGATTTAATGATTCACATAAAGTGGAGTCATCCTGTTAACGTCATTTGATTTGGTAATACTAAAGATAATAACGAATAGAAAAAAATTCATGGCTTGGATCGTGTATCAACAGTTAATCCCCGGTAGAGGATAAGGTTCCATCGGAACAATTATTTATTTCTATTTAAGCTCGTCTCTTTTTTTTTCTTAAAAAAAAAGTGGGGAAGTGTGGGGAGAAATGACAAGAAGATATTGGAACATCCGTTTGGAAGAGATGATGGAAGCAGGAGTTCATTTTGGTCATGGTACTAGGAAATGGAATCCTAGAATGGCACCTTATATCTCTGCAAAACGTAAGGGTATTCATATTATAAATCTTAGTAGAACTGCTCGGTTTTTATCAGAAGCTTGTGATTTAGTTTTTGATGCAGCAAGTAGGGGAAAACAATTCTTAATTGTTGGTACCAAAAATAAAGCAGCGGATTCAGTAGCCCGGGCTGCAACAAGGGCTCGGTGTCATTATGTTAATAAAAAATGGCTCGGGGGGATGTTAACAAATTGGTCTACTACAGAAACGAGACTTCATAAGTTCAGGGACTTGAGAACGGAACAAAAGACGGGGGGACTCAATCGTCTTCCGAAAAGAGATGCCGCTATGTTGAAGAGACAATTATCTCACTTGCAAACATATCTGGGCGGGATTAAATATATGACAGGGTTACCCGATATTGTAATAATCGTTGATCAGCAAGAAGAATATCGGGCTCTTCACGAATGTATCACGTTGGGAATTCCAACGATTTGTTTAATCGATACAAATTGTGACCCGGATCTCGCAGATATTTCGATTCCAGCGAATGATGATGCTATAGCTTCAATCCGATTAATTCTTAACAAATTAGTATTTGCAATTTGTGAGGGTCGTTCTAGCTCTATACGAAATTATTGATTAATAATAAGATAAATCAATTTTGGGGGGAACTCCATAGATTTAGGGAATTGGTTACTATTCCCGAATCGCACAAAAGAGATAAAAAAACTAGGGATATTGTAAATTGTAATAAGTTGGTATCAAAAATATACAACTCAAGGTAAGTCGAAAAAAAGACAGTCGAATCAAAATAATTTCTTTTACAGTTCTATTTCTTTCAGAGGGCAATATGAATGTTCTATTATGTTCTATCAATACACAAAAAGGGTTATACGATATATCTGGTGTGGAAGTCGGCCAACATTTGTATTGGCAAATAGGAGGTTTCCAAGTACATGCCCAAGTACTTATTACTTCTTGGGTTGTAATTGCTATCTTATTAGGTTCAGCCATTCTAGCTGTTCGTAATCCACAAACGATTCCTACTGACGGTCAGAATTTCTTCGAATATGTCCTTGAATTCATTCGAGACGTGAGCAAAACGCAGATTGGCGAAGAATATGGGCCATGGGTTCCCTTTATTGGAACTATGTTTCTATTTATTTTTGTTTCGAATTGGTCAGGGGCTCTTTTACCCTGGAAAATCATACAGTTACCTCACGGAGAGTTAGCCGCACCCACGAATGATATAAATACTACCGTTGCTTTAGCTTTACTCACATCAGTAGCATATTTCTATGCAGGTCTTACCAAAAAGGGATTAGGTTATTTCGGTAAATACATTCAACCGACTCCAATCCTTTTACCCATTAACATCTTAGAAGATTTCACAAAACCCTTATCACTTAGTTTTCGACTTTTCGGAAATATACTAGCTGATGAATTAGTAGTTGTTGTTCTTGTTTCTTTAGTACCTTCAGTAGTTCCTATACCTGTTATGTTCCTTGGATTATTTACAAGTGGTATTCAAGCTCTTATTTTTGCAACTTTAGCTGCGGCTTATATAGGCGAATCCATGGAGGGTCATCATTGATTAGTTTTCTAAATAGTCTTTTTAGACCACGGCAATGTATACATGGCTCAAGATAACCCACTTAGGGAACATAAATATACAAATAATATACAAATAAGGAAGGTATATTAGGGAGTAAGAGTAATAGGAAAAAAAAGATTACGATATTAGGGAATTGTAAAAATAAAGGAAAGAGATCTAAAAGATCTTTTTCCTCAAATTCTCGTTGGCCCATTTATATCTCTCGCCAATGAATATTCTTTTTGCTTTGTTCATTTAATTCCAATATTCAATAATATAGGATATTAGGAGTCATAATCGGAATAAGAATTCTTATGGTATCCGTTTACGATGTATTGATTAAAAAATGATCTTATATAGAATTATTCCCATTTATTTCAGTTGATTTCATTCAAGTCAACGATTGAACAAAAGAAAAAAATAATAAATTATATGAACTTTGATCAATCAAATATTTCGATGCAAGGATTCGGACTAATGAATT